CAGTTTCGTCCCAAGTATCACAACTTCTTCTACCCATCCTGTATATTGTCCGTTTCGTTCCGTGTTGGAATAGAAACTTATTCTATTAGTAGACGAGATTTTACGAAAAAAGTTCATTTATAGGAGAGAACAAATATTTCTTTTTTTCGATACGAATTTTACACAATACGAGAGCCGCCGCTATTTCGAATTGAAAAGTGTCGTATATAGCGAAGTGATACTCCGGGGTCTCACAAAAAAGAATGATGTCTTTCAATTGACTATTCATCTATTGTATTTTCATGTAAATAGGGACAAGAGAGCTCTATGAAAAAATGGTGGTTCAATTCGATGTTATCTAAAGGTAAGGGGGAATTAGAATCCAGGTGTTGGTTAAGTAAATCAATGGAGAGCCCTGGTCCTATTACAAATCCCAGTGTAAGCGAGGAACTGATTAGAAATGATAAGGATAAAAACATTCATAGTTCGAGCGATAGTGACAGTTCAAGTTACAGCAAATTAGCTGGTGTCAGGGACATTCATAATTTCATCTCGGATGACACTTTTTTTGTTAAGGATAGTAATAGGGACAGTTATTCCATCTATTTTGATATTGAAAATCAAATTTTGGAACTAGACAATGCTCATTCTTTTCTGAGTGAACTAGAAAGTTCTTTTTATAGCTTTCGTAATTATAGTTCGAGGAATAATGGATCTAAAAGCGATAATCCTGATTCCGATCGTTACATGTATGATACTAAATCGAGTTGGAATAATCACATTCATAATTGCCTTGACTCTTATCTTCATTCTCAAATCTGTATTGATAGTCACGTTTTAAGTAGTAGTGACAATTATAGTGCCAGTTACATTTATAATTTCATTTGTAGTGAAAGTGAAAATAGTAGTGAAAGTGAGAGTTCCAATATACAAAGTAGCACGAATGGTAATGATTTAACTATAAGCGAAAGTTCTAATGAAAGCGAAAGTTCTAATGAAAGCGAAAGTTCTAATGAAAGCGATGTAACTCAAAAATACAGGCATTTATGGGTTCAATGCGAAAATTGTTATGGATTAAATTATAAGAAATTTCTTAAATCAAAAATGTATCTTTGTGAACAATGCGGATATCATTTGAAAATGATTAGCTCAGATAGAATCGACCTTTTGGTTGATCCAGGTACTTGGGATCCGATGGATGACGACATGGTCTCTATAGATCCCATTGAATTTGATTCAGAAGAGGAATCTTATAAAAATCGTATTGATTCTTATCAAAGCAAGACAGGATTAACGGAGGCTGTTCAAACAGGTACAGGGCAACTAAACGGGATTCCCATCGCAATTGGGGTTATGGATTTTCAGTTTATGGGGGGTAGTATGGGATCCGTAGTAGGCGAGAAAATAACCCGTTTGATCGAGTATGCTGCCAATAAATTTTTACCTCTTCTTCTAGTGTGTGCTTCTGGGGGAGCACGCATGCAAGAAGGAAGTTTGAGCTTGATGCAAATGGCTAAAATATCTTCTGCTTTATATGATTATCAATCAAATAAAAAGTTATTCTATGTATCAATTCTTACATCTCCTACTACGGGTGGAGTGACAGCTAGTTTTGGTATGTTGGGGGATATCATTATTGCTGAACCTAATGCCTATATTGCATTTGCAGGTAAAAGAGTAATTGAACAAACATTGAATAAGACAGTACCTGAAGGTTCACAAGAGGCTGAATATTTATTCGATAAGGGCTTATTCGATCCAATCGTACCACGTAATCCTTTAAAAGGTGTTCTGAGCGAGTTATTTCTGTTCCACGGCTGTTTTCCTTTGAATCAAAATTAACTCCAGCAGAGTTCTTAAGTGAACTTTTTTTTGTGGCGAACAATTAGTTAGTTAGTTTATCCGAATCAAAATAAAATAAAATCCGAAGAATGGATTTTTCTTTGGTGACATAAAATTTCATTGTAGAAAGAATCGTGCGGATAATTATTTTACCGATATGACGGATTAGTAATCAGTAAACCTCTTTCAATAAAACAACATAAAAAAGCATTCTTCCTTAGAATTAATTAGGGGGCAGGGCAAATAAAATGAATTTCATGTTCCCCTCTTGCGTATGTATCTAATTCAAATAGAGAAAATCTAAACTCTTGTGTCTTTCTATATCTCCTAACAAGGATTATTTTCCTAGGAATCTCTGCTGTTGGATCGGATTCTAACGAATCCCTAGGGAATTTGTAAGAAATTCTTTTCTTTTTTAATATCTAATTTCGTTCTAATTTCGTTTTTGTATTAACAAAACGAAATTAGATATTAAAAAAGAAATCCGAAGCTAAGAACAACAGAAGAAGAAAAATAAGAAATAATAATAACGCAAATGGATTATCATACATATATTTCATGTAGAAAGATGCATAGGCCCGTTTATTTAGTTCTACATTCCTTGCGCTTAGTATATATACTCATTTAGTATACTTAGTATACTTATATACAATTATATAAGTATACTTAATATACATTTATATACGAATTAGAATATGATAATAATTAGAATATGAATTCTAATTATTATAGGATATCCTTATACCAATAACAGGTACAAATATTAAATCGAGGTACCCTTTCTATGACAATTCTCAACAGCTTTCCCTCTATTTTTGTGCCTTTAGTAGGCCTAGTATTTCCGGCAATGGCAATGGCTTCGTTATTTCTTTATCTTGAAAAAAATAAGATTTTGTAAATCCGATCGGATCAAGGTCAAATCTCGTCTAGTTTTTTTCAAGACTTAGCGATGACGGATATCCATTTAGTAGAATAGTGTATAAGACTAAGAGGCGGCTTTCCCCGAACATAAACGAAGAGCTCTTATGCATGTGGAAACATGATATATAGGTACATAAATTCTATCTATTTTAAACAAGAGGCTGTGATCCGAACTCATGTCTGCAATGAAAGTCAATGTATCTATATGTATGTACCAATCGACAGGGACTTATATGAAGGGGATACTCTTATTTTATTCTACCTCACCAATTCGATGAATTATTGCTAAGAGCTCACGTCCAAATAGTACTAGTTGATGAGAGTTACTTCGGAAATACAAAAAGTAAACTAAAATGGATTTTGTTTTGGTTATTTCCCCAATTCCAATAAAATGCAACTGGAGCTAGTATGTATGAGTTGGCGATCAGAATATATATGGATAGAATTTATAGCGGGCTCTCGCAAACCCGGCAATTTCTTCTGGGCCTTTATCCTTTTTTTAGGCTCATTAGGATTCTTAGTGGTTGGAATTTCTAGTTATCTTGATAGGAATTTGCTATCTTTATTTCCGCCGCAGCAAATAAATTTTTTTCCACAAGGGATCGTGATGTCTTTCTACGGGATCGCGGGTCTCTTTATTAGTTCCTATTTGTGGTGCACAATTACATGGAATGTAGGTAGCGGTTATGATCGATTTGATACAAAAGAGGGAATAGTGTGTATTTTTCGTTGGGGATTTCCTGGAAAAAATCGCCGCATCTTTCTACGATTCCGTATGAAAGATATTCAGTCCATCAGAATAGAAGTTAAAGAGGGTATTTATGCTCGTCGTGTCCTTTATATAGAAAGCAGAGGCTTGGGGGCCATTCCCTTGAATCGTACTGATGAGAATTTGACTCCGCGAGAAATTGAGCAAAAGGCTGCGGAATTGGCCTATTTCTTGCGTGTACCAATTGAAGGATTTTGAAAAAAGAACTGAAGAATAAACGCTTTCTTAGCAGGAGGAACCCCCCACGAATCCATTTTTCTATAGCAAAACGGACTTGATTGAAGTTTCTTCAGAACGACCTGTTGGACCAAAGCAAACGTGTACGGAATAGCCATAATCTAAAACGAAACCCTTTTCTTTTATACTTTCTTTTGTCTTTCCTACTGAACAAAGAATTGGATCTCGTAAAATGAGGACTTTTCCGTCTTTTTTTTTTTTTCACTCATTTTTGATCATCACAATATTCTTCAGAAAATTCTCTCAAATATTCCTTGGACTATGCTTGGGGGCGGGGCTGGGGAGCCCGCTAATTTTTTTGCGAAATATTCGAAGTTTCGTTTTTAATAGAAGGTAAGTTCTTTCATTTCGAAATGCGACTAATATTCATTTTTTGAATTTGAATCTTTCGGGCATTCATCGAAGGGGGGAATCACTTCGAATATTTGATCAATTGAGATATCCGGAAACCCTATTTTTTTATTATTTCTCGCTTCAAATTCAAATTCAAATTTGAATTTGAATTTGAAGCGAGAATTCGCGGTGGATTCTTCTTCGATTTCTGTAGTTTTTCTACACTCGGTTCAAGGACTAACCGCCGAATCCAAACTAAAAAAAAAAAAAAAGAGACTCGATTTATAGGCGCGATACCTTGTAATCGAACTCATGCTTGATAGAAATATTAGACGCATAGAATCAACAAATGAGGTGGGTTCATTAACAATTCACAGATGAAAAAATGACAAAAAAGAACGCATCCATTCCCCTTAGATATCTTTCATCTATAGTATTTGTAGTATTTTTGCCCTGGTGGATCCCTCTCTCGTTTAATAAAAGTCTGGAATCCTGGGTTACTAATTGGTGGAATACTAGTCAATCCGAAACCTTTTTGAATGATATTCAAGAAAAGGCTATTCTAGAAAAATTCATAGAATTAGAGGAATTATTCCTCTTGGACGAAATGATAAAGGAATTTCCGGAAAGACGTCTAGAAAAGCTTCGTATAGGGCTCCAGAAAGAAACAATCCAATTAATCAAGATGCACGATGAGGATCATATCCATACGATTTTTCACTTCTCGACAAATACAATCTGCTTCGTTATTCTAAGTGGTTATTCTATTCTGTGTAATGAAGAACTTTTTATTCTTAACTCTTGGGTTCAAGAATTCCTATATAATTTAAGCGACACAATAAAAGCCTTTTCGATTCTTTTCGTAACTGATTTATGTATCGGATTCCATTCACCCCGCGGTTGGGAACTACTGATTGGC